GCTACTGTAGCTTAAACTAAAGCATAACACTGAAGATGTTAAGAAAGACCGTGGAACGTCTCAGGGGCACAAAGGCTTGGTCCTGACTTTACTATCAGCTCTAACCAAATTTACACATGCAAGTCTCCGCAGTCCTGTGAGGATGCCCTACCCCTCCCACCGGGAGACAAGGAGCAGGTATCAGGCACATTTGTATAGCCCAAGACGCCTTGCTTAGCCACACCCCCAAGGGAACTCAGCAGTGGTAGATATTAAGCCATGAGTGAAAACTTGACTTAATTATGGTTAAGAGGGCCGGTAAACCTCGTGCCAGCCACCGCGGTTATACGAAGGGCCCAAGTTGATAATCTCCGGCGTAAAGTGTGGTTAGGTTTAAAATTAAAACTAAAGCCGAATGGACACAGAGCTGTTATACGCAATCGTGAAACAGAAGCCCAATTACGAAAGTAGCTTTACGTTAGCTGAACCCACGAAAGCTAGGACACAAACTGGGATTAGATACCCCACTATGCCTAGCCCTAAACATTGATAGAACACTACCCCCCCTATCCGCCCGGGTACTACGAGTAAAAACTTAAAACCCAAAGGACTTGGCGGTGCTTTAGATCCACCTAGAGGAGCCTGTCCTAGAACCGATAATCCCCGTTTAACCTTACCTTTCCTTGTTATCCCCGCCTATATACCGCCGTCGCAAGCTTACCCTGTGAAGGACATATAGTAAGCTAACCTAGTATAAACTCCATACGTCAGGTCGAGGTGTAGCGCATGAAAAGGGAAGAGATGGGCTACATTTACTGACCCAGTAAACACGAATGATTCAGTGAAAACCTGAGCCTGAAGGAGGATTTAGTAGTAAGCAGGAAGCAGAGTGTCCTGCTGAATATGGCCCTGAAGCGCGCACACACCGCCCGTCACTCTCTCCGAACAATAGTAGTTATTAAATTAAAAATAGTAATCATAAAGGGGAGGCAAGTCGTAACATGGTAAGTGTACCGGAAGGTGTACTTGGAAAACGCAGGACATGGCTAAACATAGCAAAAGCATCTCACTTACACCGAGAAGATATCCGTGCAAACCGGATTGCCCTGATACCAAAAAGCTAGCCCCCCCCCCAAAAAGCAATCAACCACTATTAATACCCACAAATGAACTAACACACGTAAGATAAATCATTTTCCCCCCTTAGTATAGGCGATAGAAAAGGAATTTAGGAGCCATAGAAAAAGTACCGCAAGGGAATGCTGAAAGAGAAATGAAATAACCCAGTGAAGTTTAAGAAAGCAAAGATTAGCCCTTGTACCTTTTGCATCATGATTTAGCCAGTGTAATTCGAGCAAAGGGCACTTTAGTTTGATAACCCGAAACTAAGTGAGCTACTCCAAGACAGCCTAAGTATAGGGCCAACCCGTCTCTGTGGCAAAAGAGTGGGAAGAGCTTCGAGTAGAGGTGACAGACCTACCGAACTTAGTAATAGCTGGTTGCCTAAGAATTGAATAGGAGTTCAGCCTCCAGGCTTCTTTTTTCCCCTAAGTTAAAACTTTTTATGATAACAAGAAACCCCGGAGAGTTAGTCGAAGGGGGTCCAGCTCCTTTGACCAAAGACACAACTTTTTTAGGAGGATAAAGATCATATTAATTAAAGGCATGAGATCGCTGTGGGCTTAAAAGCAGCCACCATACCAGAAAGCGTTAAAGCTTGGACGTTCTATTAACCCCTCCCCAATAATGATCACCAAATCTTACTCCCCTAATTTTATTAGGCCGTCCTATGCACACATAGGAGTGACTATGCTAATATGAGTAATAAGAGAGCCCACACCTCTCTCCCTGCACAAGTGTAAATCAGTACGGATAACCCGCTGAATATTAACGGCCCCACACCAAGAGGGTAATAAGTAAGACATTAAAAAACCAGAAGACCACTTAACAAACCTACCGTTAACCCCACACAGGAGTGCTTCCAAGGAAAGACTAAAAGAAAAAGAAGGAACTCGGCAAACAACTAAGCCTCGCCTGTTTACCAAAAACATCGCCTCTTGTAACCCTAAGAATAAGAGGTCCCGCCTGCCCTGTGACGAGAAGTTTAACGGCCGCGGTATTTTGACCGTGCGAAGGTAGCGTAATCACTTGTCTTTTAAATGGAGACCTGTATGAATGGCATAACGAAGGCTTAACTGTCTCCTTTTTTAGGTCAATGAACTTGATCTTCCCGTGCAGAAGCGGGAATATAAACATAAGACGAGAAGACCCTATGGAGCTTTAGACACAAGAGCAGAGCACGTCAAACGCCCCTAAGCAAGGGCCAAAACCCAATGCCCCTCCTGCCCCAATGTCTTTGGTTGGGGCGACCGCGGCGAAAAATTCAACCCCCGCGGGGACCGGGAGCACTCCTCATTTCCTCCTACACCCAAGAGCCACAGCTCTAAGCAACAGAACTTTTGACCTACCATGATCCGGCAACGCCGATCAACGGACCGAGTTACCCTAGGGATAACAGCGCAATCCTCTTTTAGAGCCCATATCGACAAGAGGGTTTACGACCTCGATGTTGGATCAGGACATCCTAATGGTGCAGCCGCTATTAAGGGTTCGTTTGTTCAACGATTAAAGTCCTACGTGATCTGAGTTCAGACCGGAGTAATCCAGGTCGGTTTCTATCTATGCTATGACCTTTTCTAGTACGAAAGGACCGAAAAGGAGAGGCCTCTGCTCAAGGCACGCCTTACCCCTACCCTATGAAAACAACTAAATAAGGCAAGAGGGCATAAGCCCTCCTACCTTATATAACGGTATGCTGGGGTGGCAGAGCCCGGTAAATGCTAAAGACCTAAGCTCTTTCGACAGGGGTTCAAATCCCCTTCTCAGCTATGACCTCCGTACTACTACTCCATATCATCAACCCCCTAGCCTTCATTGTGCCGGTCCTTCTGGCCGTCGCCTTCTTCACCCTCCTTGAACGAAAAGTTCTCGGCTATATACAACTCCGAAAAGGGCCAAATATTGTTGGCCCCTACGGCCTCCTACAGCCGATCGCTGACGGTGTAAAACTTTTCATTAAAGAGCCCGTCCGCCCCTCCACCGCGTCGCCCATTCTGTTTTTACTCGCCCCCACGCTAGCTCTAACACTAGCTCTTACATTATGAGCCCCTCTTCCTATACCTTACTCTGTTCTAGATCTCAACTTATCAGTGTTATTCATCCTAGCTCTGTCCAGCCTCGCGGTATATTCAATTTTAGGATCTGGCTGAGCCTCGAATTCAAAATATGCCCTAATTGGGGCATTACGAGCGGTCGCTCAAACCATCTCCTACGAAGTCAGTCTTGGGCTCATCCTTCTCAGCCTTATTATTTTTACAGGCGGATTTACCCTTCAAACCTTTAATATCGCCCAAGAAAGCATCTGACTTATTTTACCAGCCTGACCCCTAGCAGCTATATGATACATTTCAACCCTAGCAGAAACCAACCGAGCACCCTTTGATCTGACCGAAGGAGAGTCTGAACTTGTCTCCGGGTTCAATGTTGAGTATGCAGGAGGCCCTTTCGCCCTTTTTTTCCTAGCCGAATACGCAAATATTTTACTAATAAATACACTATCGGCCACTTTATTTCTGGGGGCCTATCATATCCCCGCCCTCCCTGAGTTAACGGCTATTAACCTAATAATTAAGGCAACCTTTCTCTCAATTTTATTCCTATGAGTCCGAGCCTCTTACCCACGCTTCCGATACGACCAACTTATGCACCTAATCTGAAAAAATTTCCTCCCCCTAACATTATCTCTGATCGTATGACACCTAGCCCTACCCATCGCATTTGTTGGAGTGCCCCCGCACCTCTAACAAAGGAGCTGTGCCTGAAGCAAAGGACCACTTTGATAGAGTGTATTATGAGGGTTAAAGTCCCTCCAACTCCTTAGAAAGAAGGGACTTGAACCCGACCTGAAGAGATCAAAACTCTTAGTGCTTCCACTACACCACTTCCTAGTAAGATCAGCTAATAAAGCTTTGGGGCCCATACCCCTACCATGAAGGTTAAAGTCCTCCTCTTGCTAATGAGTCCTCACATTGCAGCCACCCTATTACTTGGTCTACTTTTCGGTACCACTATTACACTTACAAGTTCACACTGGCTTCTCGCCTGAATAGGATTAGAAATAAATACCCTAGCCATTCTCCCCCTAATAGCCAAACCCCACCACCCCCGAGCAGTTGAAGCCACTACTAAATATTTCCTTACCCAAGCCACAGCTGCCGCTATATTACTCTTTGCCAGTACAGCTAATGCCTGACTAACCGGACAATGAGAAATTCAACAAATATCTCACCCGCTCCCAGTAACCCTGATTACCCTCGCCCTCGCCCTTAAACTGGGATTAGCCCCCCTCCACTCTTGACTCCCTGAAGTACTTCAAGGCTTAGACCTCGGCACAGGCCTCATCATGTCCACTTGACAAAAACTAGCCCCCTTTGCACTACTTATGCAATTCCAACATAGCCACCCCACCTTGCTTATTATTATAGGGGTTCTATCAACCCTGATCGGCGGTTGAGGCGGATTAAACCAAACACAACTCCGAAAAATCCTAGCCTACTCATCAATTGCACACCTCGGCTGAATGATTTTAGTACTACAATTCTCACCCGCCCTCACCCTCTTAACCCTTACTACCTACTTTGTTATGACAATCTCAACATTCTTGGTTTTTAAATTAACTAACTCAACGAACATCAATACCCTTGCCATCTCATGAGCTAAAGCCCCCGCACTCATCTCACTAACTCCGCTCATTCTACTATCCTTAGGGGGCCTCCCACCACTGACAGGCTTCATACCAAAATGATTAATCATCCAGGAATTAACAGCCCAACACCTAGCCCCCCTTGCCACACTAGCAGCCCTTACCGCCCTTCTTAGCCTTTATTTTTATCTCCGACTTTCCTACGCAGTTACACTGACCATCTCCCCAAATACTTTGACAGGCCCCACCTCCTGACGATTTTTACCCAAACACCCCACAATCCCCGTGGCTGCCTCGATAACCCTCACTATATTCCTTCTCCCACTAACCCCTGCTATTTTTGCACTGGTAATTGGCTAAGGGTTTAGGTAAGACATTAAGACCGAGAGCCTTCAAAGCTCTAAGCGGAGGTGAAAGGCCTCCAACCCTTGATAATGCTCGCAGACACTAGTTCCTTACTGTCCAACACCCTATCTAAAACATTATAAGACTTGCAAGAGCTAACCCACATCTCCTGATTGCAACTCAGGTGCTTTAATTAAACTAAAGCCTCCGCCTAGACAGGTAGGCTTCGATCCTACAAACTCTTAGTTAACAGCTAAGCGCTCAAACCAGCGAGCATCTATCTAATTTCCCCGCCTGTTGATTAAGCAAAAAACAGGCGGGGAAAGTCCCGGAAGAGTCTATTCTTCCTCTTCAGATTTGCAATCTGATATGTTAAACACCTCGGGACTTGATAGGAAGAGGACTTAAACCTCTATTTATGGAGCTACAATCCACCACTTACATTCAGCCATCCTACCTGTGACCTCCCCACGTTCCCCCCTTTCGATCCTGTTAAAACGCTTTAGTACCCTCCCTGTAAAACTTGGTATGTATGTGCCCCCCTATCATAACATAATAATAGATGTTAAGATACCTGCCCTGCCCACACGTTGAATTTTTTCAACCAACCACAAAGACATCGGGACCCTTTATCTAGTATTTGGTGCTTGAGCAGGAATGGTGGGCACAGCCTTAAGCCTGCTTATCCGGGCAGAACTTAGCCAGCCCGGGGCCCTCCTAGGAGATGATCAAATCTATAACGTTATTGTTACAGCGCATGCTTTTGTAATAATCTTCTTTATAGTAATGCCCATTATGATTGGAGGCTTCGGTAACTGACTCATCCCTATAATAATTGGCGCCCCCGACATAGCATTCCCTCGAATGAACAATATAAGCTTTTGACTTCTCCCCCCATCATTCCTCCTACTCCTTGCCTCTTCAGGTGTAGAAGCTGGAGCAGGAACTGGATGAACAGTATACCCCCCTCTATCTGGTAATTTAGCTCACGCGGGAGCATCAGTCGACCTTACAATCTTCTCTCTGCACCTAGCAGGTATCTCTTCTATTTTAGGGGCCATCAATTTCATTACAACTATTATTAATATGAAGCCCCCCGCCATCTCGCAGTATCAAACACCATTGTTCGTATGGTCCGTATTAATTACTGCTGTCCTACTCCTGCTATCACTCCCCGTCCTCGCTGCAGGTATCACTATACTTCTAACAGACCGAAACCTTAATACCACCTTCTTTGACCCCGCTGGAGGAGGAGACCCCATCCTTTACCAACACTTATTCTGATTCTTCGGCCACCCAGAAGTTTATATTTTAATTCTACCCGGCTTTGGTATAATTTCACATATTGTTGCATTCTATTCTGGCAAACAAGAGCCCTTCGGCTACATGGGCATGGTGTGAGCAATGATGGCCATCGGCCTTTTAGGCTTTATTGTATGAGCTCACCACATGTTTACAGTAGGAATAGATGTAGACACCCGAGCCTACTTTACATCCGCTACTATAATCATTGCTATCCCTACCGGTGTAAAAGTATTTAGCTGACTAGCTACTCTACACGGAGGCAAAATTCAATGAGAGACCCCCCTTCTATGAGCGCTAGGCTTTATTTTTCTATTCACAGTTGGGGGTCTCACAGGAATTGTTTTAGCCAACTCTTCTCTAGACATCGTCCTACACGACACATATTATGTCGTTGCTCATTTCCACTATGTTCTCTCAATGGGGGCTGTATTTGCAATTATAGCAGCTTTTATACACTGATTCCCCCTATTCACGGGCTACCACCTACACAGCACCTGAACAAAAATACACTTCGGAATTATATTTATCGGCGTTAACCTAACTTTCTTCCCCCAACATTTCTTAGGTCTGGCTGGGATACCTCGACGCTACTCCGACTACCCCGATGCCTACACCCTGTGAAACACCGTCTCCTCACTGGGGTCCCTCATCTCTCTCGTCGCTGTAGTTATGTTCCTTTTTATTATCTGAGAAGCCTTCGCTGCCAAACGACTAGTATCTGCCATGCCCCTACTTTCATCTAACGTAGAATGACTGTATGGCTGCCCTCCCCCTTCCCACACATTCGTAGAGCCCGCTTTCGTCCAAGTACGGACAAAGTAACGAGAAAAGGAGGAGTCGAACCCCCCTAAATTGGTTTCAAGCCAACCACATAACCGCTCTGCCACTTTCTTGATGAGACACTAGTACAAACTAATTACACTGCTTTGTCAGGGCAGAATTGTGGGTTGAAGTCCCACGTGTCTTGCTTAACATAATGGCCCATCCCTCACAATTAGGATTTCAAGACGCAGCTTCCCCAGTTATAGAAGAACTTCTCCATTTTCACGACCACGCCTTAATAATTGTCTTTTTAATTAGCACCCTAGTCCTTTACATTATTATTGCCATGGTCTCCACTAAACTCACTAACTTATATATCTTAGACTCCCAAGAAATTGAAATCATCTGAACCCTCCTTCCGGCAGTTATTTTGATTCTTATTGCCCTTCCTTCGCTTCGAATCCTTTACTTAATAGACGAAATCAACGACCCCCACCTTACAATTAAAGCCATGGGACACCAATGATACTGAAGCTACGAGTACACAGACTACGAAGAACTTGAATTTGACTCATACATAATTCCTACACAAGATTTAACCCCTGGACAGTTTCGTCTACTAGAGACTGACCATCGAATAGTTGTACCTGTTGAGTCCCCCGTTCGGGTTTTAGTATCAGCAGAGGATGTACTCCACTCATGGGCAGTTCCCTCCCTCGGTGTAAAAATAGACGCAGTCCCCGGACGTCTAAACCAAACAGCTTTCATAGCATCCCGACCCGGGGTGTTCTATGGCCAATGCTCAGAAATCTGCGGGGCAAATCACAGCTTCATGCCTATTGTTGTAGAAGCAGTCCCCTTAGAACACTTTGAAGACTGATCAACCCTAATACTTCAGGACGCCTCGTTGAGAAGCTAAACTGGGCCTAGCGTTAGCCTTTTAAGCTAAAGACTGGTGGTTCCCGCCCACCCTTAGCGACATGCCCCAACTAAACCCCAACCCCTGACTCATCATTTTTCTATTTTCCTGAATAATCTTCTTAGCCCTCCTACCACTAAAAATTACAGCTCACACGTACCCAAACGAACTCTCACGACAAACTCCCCAAGTATTTAAAACACAACCTTGAACCTGACCATGGCATTAAGCTTCTTTACTCAATTTGAATCCCCCATCTTTTTAGGTGTTCCCCTCATAGCCCTCGCACTAGTTCTACCTTGATTACTATTTCCCGCCCCCTCAACCCGTTGACTAACCAATCGACTCCTAACCTTACAAAGTCAACTAATAGGTCAATTTACTAAACAACTACTTCTTCCTCTAAACACCGGGGGTCATAAATGAGCTGCTCTTCTAACCTCCTTAATGATTTTCCTAATTACTCTAAACATGCTGGGCCTTCTCCCATACACTTTCACCCCTACCACTCAACTATCACTAAACTTGGGCCTTGCAGTTCCATTTTGACTAGCAACAGTACTTGTAGGCTTACGAAACCAACCAACCCACACCCTTGGGCACCTCCTTCCAGAAGGCACCCCCACCCTTCTTATCCCCGTCCTTATTATCATTGAAACAATTAGCTTATTTATCCGCCCCCTAGCCCTGGGAGTTCGGCTCACTGCTAACCTAACAGCCGGTCACCTTTTAATTCAGTTAATTGCCTCAGCCGCTTTTGTTCTTCTGCCAATAATACCGGTCGTGGGACTTCTTACCTCAGTCGTTTTAGCTCTCTTAACCCTTCTAGAAATTGCTGTGGCAATGATTCAAGCATACGTCTTCGTCCTTCTGCTATCCCTCTACCTTCAAGAAAACGTCTAATGGCCCATCAAGCACACGCATTCCACATAGTTGACCCCAGCCCCTGACCTCTAACAGGAGCAATTGCCGCCCTACTTATAACATCAGGACTAGCCACCTGATTCCACACCCACTCAACAACACTTTTAGTGCTCGGAACAGCCCTACTTCTTCTAACCATATACCAGTGATGACGGGACATTGTACGAGAAGGCACATTCCAAGGCCACCACACACCCCCCGTTCAGAAAGGCTTGCGATACGGGATAATTCTCTTTATCACCTCAGAAGTGTTCTTCTTCCTAGGATTTTTCTGAGCATTCTACCACGCAAGCCTAGCACCTACCCCAGAACTAGGCGGCTGCTGACCCCCCACAGGCATCACTACCTTAGACCCTTTTGAAGTGCCCCTACTTAATACAGCCGTGCTACTTGCCTCTGGAGTTACAGTTACCTGAGCCCACCATAGCATTATAGAAGGTGAACGAAAACAAGCTATTCAATCCCTAACACTAACAATTCTTCTTGGCTTCTACTTTACTTTCCTCCAAGGCATAGAATATTATGAAGCCCCCTTTACAATTGCAGACGGAGTCTACGGCTCCACCTTTTTTGTAGCAACAGGCTTCCACGGGCTACACGTGATTATTGGATCTGCCTTCTTGGCTGTCTGCCTGCTACGTCAAGTTCAATATCACTTCACATCTGAACACCACTTCGGGTTTGAAGCAGCCGCCTGATACTGACACTTTGTTGACGTCGTCTGACTATTCCTGTACATCTCCATTTACTGATGAGGATCATAATCTTTCTAGTATCAATTCAAGTACGAGTGACTTCCAATCACCTGGTCTTGGTTAAAATCCAAGGAAAGATAATGAACCTAGTCTCAACTGTATTCCTTATCACAGCCACACTCTCTATTGTTTTAGCCCTAGTCTCTTTCTGAGTGCCCCAAATAACCCCTGACCACGAAAAGCTCTCTCCCTACGAATGTGGTTTTGATCCCCTGGGAACAGCCCGGCTCCCTTTCTCCTTACGATTTTTTCTAGTCGCCATCCTATTCTTACTCTTCGACCTAGAAATTGCACTCCTTCTCCCCCTACCCTGGGCCGACCAACTTGCATCTCCACTACTCACATTTTTCTGAGCCTCCTCTATTCTAATTCTCCTCACCCTCGGTTTAGTCTACGAATGACTGCAAGGGGGGTTAGAATGGGCCGAATAGGTAATTAGTTTAAGTAAAATATTTGATTTCGGCTCGAAAGATTGTGGTTCAAGTCCACCATTGCCTGATGACACCAATCCATTTTGCTTTATCAACGGCCTTTATGCTAGGTCTTTCGGGTTTGGCCTTTCACCGAATACACCTCCTCTCAGCCCTTCTCTGCCTAGAAGGAATAATGCTCTCATTATTTATTTCACTCTCCCTGTGGGTATTACAAATAGACTCCTCAAACTTTTCAGCGGCTCCGATACTCCTCCTCGCATTCTCCGCCTGTGAAGCAAGTGCAGGCCTCTCACTTTTAGTCGCAACTGCACGTACCCACGGCTCCGACCGACTACAAAGCCTCAACCTCTTACAATGCTAAAATTTATTGTGGCCACATTAATATTAATCCCAGCAGTCTGGTCTACACCAGCAAAGTGAGTTTGACCCGTAGCCCTCGCCCACAGTATGTCAGTAGCAGCAACCAGCTTAATTTGACTAAACACCCCCGGATTAGCAGGCTGAACCAACATCAGTCTGTTTGCAGCCGTCGATGCCCTCTCAATACCCCTTCTAGTCCTCACTTCATGACTACTCCCCCTAATATTCCTCGCAAGCCTTAAACACATAGCACTTACACCAACCAACCATCAGCGCATATTCATTACTGTTTTAACACTCCTTCAGTGCTGCTTATTTGCAGCCTTCAGCGCGACAGAATTGCTTATGTTTTATGTTATATTTGAAGCCACCCTAATCCCCACCTTGATCATTATTACCCGGTGGGGCAACCAAAAAGAACGACTTAATGCAGGAAACTACTTCCTATTTTATACCCTGGCCGGCTCCCTCCCCCTTCTGGTAGCCCTCCTCTCTTTATACGCCTCTTCGGGCTCCCTCTCCTTGTTAGTAATACCCAACACAGAACAAGTCATATCAGACTCTATTGGGATAAAACTGTGATGAGCAGGATGCTTACTAGCATTCCTAGTTAAGCTACCCCTATACGGATTTCATCTTTGACTCCCTAAAGCCCATGTTGAAGCCCCCATTGCCGGCTCAATAGTTCTAGCAGCAGTTCTCTTAAAACTAGGAGGATACGGCTTAATACGCCTAGTCCTCATTCTTGAGCCCCTAACAAATAACCTAAACTATCCATTTATTATTCTAGCCCTATGAGGCGTTGTAATAACAGCCTCAATCTGCTTACGACAAACAGACTTAAAATCCCTAATTGCCTACTCATCAGTTAGTCATATGGGACTTGTAGCATCGGCTATTCTTGTTGGAACAGCCTGAGGTTTTACAGGGGCAATTATTCTAATGATTGCACATGGCCTTACCTCCTCACTCCTTTTCTGTTTAGCAAACACCAATTATGAACGGACACACAGTCGAACTATACTACTAGCACGAGGACTACAAATAATTCTTCCCCTAATGGGTACTTGATGGTTTATTGCCAGCCTAGCTAACTTAGGATTACCCCCTCTCCCGAACCTAATAGCAGAGTTGTTTATCATAACAGCCATTTATGACTGATCCTGATGAACAATTCTGCTATTAGGGGCCGGCTCCCTTATTACTGTCGCATACTCCCTCTTTATGTACCTTACAACACAACGAGGCCCGACCCCAAAACATATAATTAATCTTCCCCCCTCACACACTCGGGAACACCTCCTTGTAATCCTACACATCCTCCCCCTCATTCTCCTAATTACTAAACCAGACCTAGCCTCTGGCTGAGCCGCATGTAGATATAGTTCAACAAGAATATTAGATTGTGATTCTAAAGATAGAGGTTAAAATCCACTTGTCCACCGAGAGAGGCACGCCCAGCAGTGGGGGCTGCTAACCTCCGACCCCCCTGGTTAAAATCCAGGGCTCTCTCGGCTAGCTTCTAAAGGATAACAGCACATCCGTTGGTCTTAGGAACCAAAAACTCTTGGTGCAAATCCAAGTAGCAGCTATGCTCCCCACCCCTACAATAATAACATCAAGCCTCATCATTATTTTTGCGCTACTTACATACCCCGTGCTTACAACCCTATCCCCCTCCCCCCGTGAACCCCACTGGGCCGAAACCAGTGTAAAAACTGCGGTCAAAATAGCCTTTTTTGTTAGTCTTCTTCCCTTGTTCCTCTTCCTAACTGAAGGAACAGAAGTAATTGTCACCTCTTGAAGCTGATTAAACATCGAAACTTTCGATATTAACATTAGCTTAAAATTTGACTTTTACTCTATCGTTTTTACCCCCGTTGCCCTTTACGTCACATGATCCATCCTAGAGTTCGCGTCTTGATATATACACGCCGACCCTCATATAAACCGGTTCTTCAAGTATTTGCTCATTTTCCTCCTTGCTATAATTATTCTGGTAACAGCAAACAACCTATTTCAGCTGTTTATCGGGTGAGAGGGAGTAGGAATTATATCCTTTCTACTTATTGGCTGATGGTACGGCCGAGCAGATGCAAATACCGCCGCTCTCCAAGCAGTTGTTTATAACCGAGTGGGAGATGTTGGTTTAATTCTTGCCATAGCATGAATCGCCACTAATCTGAACTCATGGGAGCTCCAACAAGTATTTGCAGCCGCTAAAGACTTTAACCTCACCCTACCGCTTCTGGGCCTAATTCTTGCCGCAACCGGCAAGTCAGCTCAATTTGGACTTCACCCTTGGCTCCCCTCTGCCATAGAGGGTCCCACACCGGTCTCTGCCCTACTGCACTCAAGTACCATAGTGGTGGCCGGCATTTTCCTGTTGATTCGAATAAGCCCCTTGCTAGAAAATAACCCAACCGCCTTAACAATCTGTTTATGTCTTGGAGCACTTACCACCCTATTCACAGCAACCTGTGCCTTAACCCAAAATGACATCAAAAAAATCGTTGCCTTCTCCACATCAAGTCAACTAGGCCTAATAATAGTAACTATTGGACTCAACCAACCCCAACTGGCCTTCCTACACATCTGCACCCACGCTTTCTTTAAAGCAATACTATTCTTGTGTTCAGGCTCAATCATCCACAGCTTAAACGACGAACAAGACATCCGAAAAATAGGAGGCATACACCGCCTCACCCCTTTTACATCCTCCGCCTTAACCGTTGGTAGCCTGGCCCTCACAGGCACCCCCTTTCTAGCAGGCTTCTTCTCGAAAGACGCAATTATTGAAGCCCTCAACACGTCTCACTTAAACTCCTGGGCCCTCACACTAACCCTGCTAGCCACCTCATTTACGGCCGTTTACAGCCTACGTGTTGTTTTCTTTGTATCAATGGGGCACCCTCGATTTAACGCTCTTTCCCCTATTAATGAAAACAACCCAGCAGTCATTAACCCTATTAAACGACTAGCATGAGGCAGCATCATTGCAGGGCTCTTGATTACCTCAAACGTCCTCCCTTTCAAAACACCCGTTATGTCTATGCCCCTTATTTTAAAATTAGCTGCCCTAGCCGTTACAATCCTCGGTCTTCTTCTTGCCTTAGAAATAGCCTCTCTCACCAACAAGCAGTATAAAATTACCCCCTATTTGGCTCCCCACCACTTCTCTAATATACTAGGGTTCTTCCCCATGATTATTCACCGCTTCGCCCCAAAATTAGGCCTGACCCTAGGACAAACCGGAGCAAGCCAAATAGTTGATCAAACCTGATTGGAAAAAACAGGCCCCAAAGCTGTGGCCTATCTCAATTTGCCCCTAGTGACAACGACAAGCAACGCACAGAAAGGAGTAATCAAGACCTACCTTGGGTTGTTTATGATTACACTTGTGTTCGCTACTCTAACGTTGCTATCTGGCTAGACGGCCCGAACCGAGCCCCGAGAAAGACCTCGAGTCAATTCCAGTACTACAAGTAATGTAAGAAGTAAAACTCATGCACTTGCCATCAATATCCCCCCTCCGGAAGAGTACATTAGTGCAACCCCTCCAGCATCTCCCCGAAACAGCGAATACACATCTGACTCCCCCAAAGGCATAATGTCGACCCCAGACCAATCCCCTAAGAAAGCATAATAGCCTACCCCCACAATAGTAGTATAGAACCCCGTGTATACTATAACAGAACGACTCCCCCAACCTTCAGGATAAGGCTCAGCGGCAAGCGCCGCTGAGTAGGCAAACACAACTAATATCCCCCCCAAATAAATTAAAAATAAAACTAGCGATAAAAAAGGCCCCCCATACCCCCCAAGCGCCCCACACCCTAACCCAGCCACAACAACCAAGCCCAAAGCCGCAAAGTAAGGGGAAGGGTTGGACGCTACTGCGATCAGTCCCCCCACTAAGCCAAATAAAAATGTACACATGAAATATATCACAGTTATTGCCAGGAATTCAACCAAGACCTGTGGCTTGAAAAACCACCGTTGTAATTCAACTACAAGAACTAATAATGGCCAGTCTCCGAAAAACCCACCCCCTACTAAAAATTGCAAATGATGCACTAGTTGACTTACCCGCCCCTTCTAATATTTCAGTATGATGAAACTTTGGTTCCCTTCTGGGCCTTTGCTTAATTGCACAGATCCTTACGGGACTCTTCCTCGCAATACACTACACATCCGATATTGCCACTGCTTTTTCCTCCGTAACACACATCTGCCGAGATGTAAACTACGGCTGACTTATTCGTAATCTTCACGCAAACGGCGCCTCCTTTTTCTTCATCTGCATTTATGCACACATCGGACGGGGCCTATATTATGGGTCTTACCTCTATAAAGCAACATGAAACATCGGAGTAATCCTACTACTTGTCGTAATGATAACTGCCTTCGTAGGGTATGTCCTGCCCTGAGGACAAATATCGTTTTGAGGGGCCACCGTTATTACTAATTTACTCTCAGCAGTTCCCTACGTTGGTGGGTCCCTCGTACAATGAATTTGAGGTGGTTTCTCCGTAGATAATGCCACCCTCACCCGATTCTTTGCGTTCCACTTCTTGTTCCCCTTCGTAGTTGCAGCCCTTACACTCATCCACCTCCTCTTCCTGCACGAGACGGGATCTAACAACCCTCTTGGTCTCAACTCAAACGTTGACAAAATTTCCTTCCACCCCTATTTTTCCTATAAAGACCTCCTAGGCTTCGCAGCTTTACTTATTGCACTTACCTCTTTAGCCCTCTTCTCACCAAACGCACTTGGTGACCCAGACAACTTCACCCCCGCTAACCCCCTTGTTACCCCGCCCCACATCAAGCCTGAGTGATACTTCCTATTTGCCTACGCAATCCTACGATCGATCCCCAACAAACTTGGAGGAGTTTTGGCCCTACTAGCCTCCATCCTCGTACTGATGATTGTGCCCATCCTCCACTCATCCAAACAGCGCAGTCTAACCTTCCGCCCCCTCTCACAGTTCCTGTTCTGAACCCTTATTGCAGACGTAATCATCCTAACTTGAATTGGAGGCATACCCGTAGAAGCCCCATTCATTGTTATTGGCCAAATCGCCTCCATCCTTTACTTCTCCCTATTCCTCCTCCTATTCCCTATGGCGGGCTGGATAGAAAATAAAGTCCTCGGATTAGCCTGCATAGATAGCTCAGTACGTTAGAGCGCTGGTCTTGTAAACCGGATGCCGGGAGTTAAAATCTCCCTCAATGCATCAAAGAAGGGGGATTTTAACCCCCACCGCTGGCTCCCAAAGCCAGAATTCTAAATTAAACTATTCCTTGTACATATATGTATTATCAACATACATCTATATTAACCATATACCCTGGGGTAAAGATTACATATGTTTAATCACCATTTCTAGAACTTAAACATTCACTTGTCAACGTCCTCGAAGGGGTTCATTAACCCATAAAAGAAGACTCAAATGTCTTATAATTGAGAGATTTCATACCATAACCCAACTAGAAACCTTAATGAATGAATTTTTGGCACTGATCCCCATCTTGTCACACCTCACTAATAACGCACAGCAAGAACATCGCAACCAGTATCCAGCGATGCCCCCGCACCGCGATTATTGATGGTCAGGAACAAGAATTGTGAGGGCGTCACAGGGTGCACTATTCCTGGCATTTGGCTCCTACCTCAGGTCCATATATTGATATTATTCCTCCCACTTTCATCGACACTCGCATAAGTTAATGTTGATAAGCATATTACCCGTTACCCCCCAAGCCGGGCGTTCTCTCCATCGGGCTAATCCTCCTTTTTTTTTTTCCTTTTCACTTGGCATTTCACAGTGAATGTGATAAGAATAACTTAAGGTCGAACACTCGGCTTGAACACAAGGAAATAGTATGAACGGAGAAAAGACTTTATTAGAAGCATTGCATATTAGGATATCAAGAGCATAAGCAGTGGTTCTTTACCTGAGATACTCGAGACTACCCCCTGTTTTTGATCGTTAAACCCCCCTACCCCCTAACAGTACTGAGATTGCTAAGACTTCTGAAAACCCCCGAAAACAGAAAAACCTCGAGTAATGCAAAGGCATTTTACTCCCTAATACCTTTTTTTAATATTTTCAATATTAAAAATATTGATTGC